TCGTAGTGCAACACTGCAAGAGGATTTGCAACAACATGATTCTCTTGCGTTTGTAGGCACTTTCCTGTTTTTGGGGTTTTACAGGGCCAAAAAGTCCAAAAACGTCTTTTTTAAGGGGGTAGGGGGTTTTAGGCTATTTTAGCGTTTAAAATTTTTTATTTATCAAGAAAACGCCGAGGGGTGAAAAAGTAGTTATGTCCTAGAGAGAATAGTTAGTGGTATAAAAGGTTTATGTCATTCATGATTGAATGGTCAGGTCTTAAGCAAAGTAAGTGTACCGGGTCTTGTCCGAGAATCTGAATAACCAGCCGACGGCAAGGTGATGAAAGTGAAGGGAGAGAAAGACCAATGAGGCAGATCAGGCTAAACAACCGCAGTGCGGAACGTACGAGGACTGTTTAAGCCATGTCGCGTGCCAGGAGATCCATGTTCCGTACAGTCACTAGTGCCTGGGTAATATCAGGTATGGGGAATAACTGATTTATGTACCTGAAACAGGAACCAAATGTTCTGGAATGGAACGTAAGCATGTTATACAAGTTAAGTCTTAGATTATAATGATTGTTCAAGTATAGTGGTACCGTTTAGGATGGTGGTTACACTCCGGACGAAACTGTTATTATGGATTAATGTTGATAAATATGGAAACGAATGATTCACCTGAATGCTGTACATAATTTAATGCTAGATTACATATATATTCCTGGCTTAGTATATAAATATGTATATATATGTATTTATGAGTATATTGTTAGTTCTCATATTTAGGTTTTAGTAAGGTAATTCTTGATTAATTGTTAGTCGCGGAGCCCATGTAGCAAAATAGTTGTAATTAAGTTATGGGGATATATTGGTTAATGGCTTATGTCGTTAATAATTTTATGAGGAATATACATATAATTCTATTGTAGTTCATATTATGTAATGGAGTGGGGGGTGAGAGAGGGTAGGTAGGTGTGGAGTAGTGTACTCTGTTATGATGGAGTAATGCTGATAAAACATGTTATGGGTTATGTAGGGGAAAATATAATGTATGTGTAGATAATAAGTCTTAATACATACATGGTCAAAGAGTAGTTTAAGTAGAATTTTAGCTTTGGGAGTTAAAGGCAGGAGTTAGAGTCTCTTCTCTTTGAGCCCAAGGATGGAGTTTAACCATCATGTTTGGTTTACAAGACCAACACTTTAGTTTTAAGTTACTAGGGCAGTTGCGGTTGAGTATTTTGTTTTCGATTCAACCTGATACGGGTATAAATACTAGAAAAATTAGGAAATACAGAATTGAGGCTATTTGGCCAATGGTGATGTAGGGGTCTTCTACGGGTTGCCCTCCAATCCAAGTTAGGATGAGGATATCAGCTGCAAGAACTCAGAGAGTGATTTTGAATAACGGGCGGAATGTGGTGCTGCGGATTTTGGATGTGTGGAGAAATGGTACTAGTATTAGGATAATGATTGAGAAAAGGAGGGCTAATACTCCTCCTAGTTTGTTGGGGATAGAGCGTAAGATTGCATAAGCAAATAGGAAATATCATTCAGGTTTAATGTGAGGGGGTGTAACTAATGGATTGGCGGGGGTAAAATTTTCTGGGTCGTTTAATAAGTTAGGTGAGAGAAGTGCTAGTATAATAATAACTAATAGTAAAATGATGAAGCCTAGGAGGTCTTTAAAGGTATAGTATGGGTGAAATGGGATTTTGTCGGCATCTGAGTTAATTCCTATAGGGTTGTTTGAGCCTGTTTCGTGTAGAAAAACGATGTGAACTAGAGAGGCGGCGGCAATTGCGAAAGGCAGGATAAAGTGGAAGGCAAAGAATCGAGTAAGAGTTGGTTTGTCGACCGAAAACCCTCCTCAGATTCATTGCACTAGGGTATCTCCTACGTATGGAATGGCTGATAAGAGGTTGGTAATGACGGTGGCGCCTCAGAATGATATTTGCCCTCATGGTAAGACGTATCCTACGAATGCAGTCATTATGGTTAGAAGAAGTAAGATTACTCCCATGTTTCAGGTTTCTATATATAGGTAGGAGCCGTAATAAAGTCCGCGTGCGATGTGAAGGTAAATACAAATGAAGAATAAGGATGCGCCGTTAGCGTGAAAATTTCGGATTAGTCATCCGTAGTTAACGTCGCGGCAGATATGTGCGACTGAGGAGAAAGCAGAGTTGATATCGGAGACATAATGTATTGCTAAAAATAATCCTGTAATGATTTGTACAATTAGACAAAGACCTAGGAGTGAGCCCATATTTCATCATGACGAAATGTTTGATGGGGCTGGAAGGTCAATGAATGCGCTGTTGATAATTTTTGCTAATGGGTGGGTTTTTCGTATGATTGCCATTTGATTTTTGTAGTTGAGTAACAACGGTGATTTTTCAAGTCATTAGTCCTGGTTAGAGTCCTGGCAGAAATTATGTTACTTATAGTAGTTTTTTCTATTATTTTTTTGATTAGTTTAATTGCAGTAGCATCAAATCCTTCTCCCTATTTTGCGGCATTTGGGCTAATGGTGGGTGCTGGGGCTGGATGTGGGATGTTAATGCAGTGTGGTGTAACTTTTTTATCTATAATTTTGTTTTTAATCTATTTAGGGGGCATGTTGGTTGTATTTGCGTATTCTGCTGCATTGGCGGCAGAGCCTTATCCGCATGCGTGGGGGTCTTGGGAGGTGTTTTCTTATGTGCTAGGGTATATGTTTTTGGTAATTGTATTGTGGGTGGTGTTTGTTGGGGATTTTGGGTTGTTTGATGACATTGAGGGGCATTTTGGGGCTGTGCGGCAATATGTTGGGGTGGCAGAGGTATATAATGTCGGTGGATGCATGCTATTGGTTGTGGGGTGGGTATTATTGATAGCTTTATTAGTTGTTTTAGAATTAACTCGGGGTTATTCTCGTGGCTGTCTTCGTGCAGTTAGATAAGGATAATTAGGGATATCATGGTGAGGAGGGATAGTACTGTAATTGATAGGTATGTTTTGATAAGGCCTTTATGTACATGTGTAATTTTTTGGGTAATAAGGAGTTGGGTGCGGGTGACGCCTTTTGGTCCTAGTTTTTCCATCCATAGCTGATCTGATATTTGTGTGGCGGAGGTTTGTCCGAAAATCAGAGGTATTTTTGATACTAAGCGGTGGGTAATGTGTGGGTAAAAGCCTAGTATATTAGAGAAGTTGTGTGTAAGTTTTATAGGATTAATTTTGATTTGTTTATTAGTCATGGAGGCTAACTCTAGTGCTGTAACTAGGCCTAGAAGTGATACAATTAGGGCAGTTAGTTTGAGTGTGGGTGGTATAGTGAGTACTTGGGTTTTGTTAGGAAGAATATATTGATATAGAATAAGACCGGCAATAATGCTTCCTCATGCGAGGCGTTTAATAGGATTAATGATTAAAGGATTATTTTCATTAATTGGGGAGAGCGGGGGAGTTCGTGGGTTATTTATTAATACAAAGTAAATAATGCGTAGGCTATATACGGCGGTAAATGAAGTGGCAATTAGTGTTAGTATTAGGGCTCAGGCGTTTAGATTAGAGGTATTTAGGGCTTCAATAATAGCGTCTTTTGAAAAGAAGCCGGCGAGGAAAGGTGTTCCTATTAGTGCGAGGCTGCCAATAGTTAGACACGAGGAGGTTAGTGGGAGTGTTTTATGAATTCCCCCCATTTTACGGATGTCTTGTTCGTCATTAAGAGAATGAATAATTGATCCAGAACATAGGAAGAGCATTGCTTTAAAGAATGCGTGGGTACAAATATGGAGAAATGCCAATTGGGGTTGGTTGAGCCCAATAGCGACTATTATTAAGCCAAGTTGGCTAGATGTGGAAAATGCGACAATTTTTTTGATATCATTTTGTGTGAGAGCACATGTGGCAGTAAATAAAGTTGTAATAGCGCCAAGACAAAGTGTGGCGGAGAGAATATTGGTATTATTTTGAATAAGCGGATGGAGGCGAATTAAGAGAAAGATTCCTGCAACAACTATTGTGCTGGAGTGGAGTAAGGCGGATACTGGGGTAGGGCCTTCTATGGCTGCTGGTAATCATGGGTGAAGACCAAATTGAGCTGACTTACCTGTTGCTGCTAGTAGAAGTCCTGCTGCGGGAAGGGTAATATCTATGTTTTTTGTAAGAATAAAAAGTTGTTGAATGTCTCATGAGTTAGTGTTAATTAAAAGTCATGATATTGATAATATAAGTCCAATATCTCCTACGCGGTTATAAATTACAGCTTGGAGTGCGGCTATGTTGGCATCAGCGCGGCCGTGTCATCACCCAATTAGTAGGAAGGATATAATTCCGACGCCCTCTCATCCGATAAAAAGTTGAAATATATTATTAGCGGTTACTAGAATTATTATAGCAATTAAAAATGATAGTAAATATTTAAAAAATCGGTTAATTAAAATGTCTGTGTGTATATAGTAAATAGCAAATTCTAAGATTGACCAGGTTACATATAGAGCAATTGTTATGAAAATTATAGAGTATTGGTCAAATTGAAAGCTAATATTAATTTCTGTTGGTATAATAAAGAATCATCGGTAATAAACTGTGAAAGATTGAAGGTTTGTGATTAGACAAGTAAGTGATGGAATTAAGCTAATTAAAAATGACAGTTTAACGGCATTTTTAACATAGTAAGGTCAATTGTTTGAGGGTTTAAATATAATGGATATTGCAATAGGTAAAGCAAGTATAATAATTGTTAGAGAAAGGCATGTTAGGAATATTTGGGATAGCTGAGGAATAGACATAGCTTTCACTTGGATTTGCACCAAGAGTTTTTGGTTCCTAAGACCAATGGATAACTACTATCCTTTGAAAGCATTGAGTGATCTTTGGAGTTTAACCAAAGTAATAAGAATTAGCAGTTCTTAGTGCGCAGGCATCTCTCGGTCAATAAGAAGAGTTTAACTTCTATTATTAGAATCACAATCTAATGTCTTGTTTAGACTATATTAACATCAACATCAGCCTCAAATAAGTTCGGGTTTGATTATGAGGAAAATAATAGGGATAATATGAAGGGCTAGTAGGAGATGTTCTCGAATGTGAGAGGGTTCTGAGGGTGCTAAATTGTTTGAGACTGGCCCTCGTTGGGAAGAGACAAAAAGATATAGTGAGTAGCTGGCAGTAATAAGAGTTCCTGTACCAGTCAGTAGAATGGTTCAAGTTGATCAGTTAAATATGGATACTATAATTATTAGTTCTCCTATTAGATTGGGTAGAGGAGGTAGGGCTATATTTGCTAGGCTTATAATAAGTCATCAGGTTGCTATAAGTGGTATAATAATTTGTATGCCTCGAGCTAATAGGAGCGTTCGAGAGTGTGTGCGTTCATAGGTAGTATTAGCAAGGCAAAATAGAGCTGAGGAAGTTAGTCCATGAGCGATTATTAGGATAATTGCTCCTGTGAAGCTTCAGGGGGTTTGAATGAGAATGCCTGAGGCAACCAGTCCTATATGGCTAACAGAAGAGTAGGCAATTAGGGATTTTATATCAGATTGGCGCATACAAATAGATCCTGTTATGATAATTCCTCATAATGCTAGAATAATAAATGGGTAAGCAAGTGATTTTGTTATGGGTTCAAGTATAATGGTTATTCGGATTATTCCATATCCTCCTAGTTTTAGGAGGACTGCGGCGAGAATTATTGATCCGGCAATTGGGGCTTCTACGTGGGCTTTGGGAAGCCATAAGTGTACTCCATATAGAGGTATTTTTACTAAAAAGGCAATTAAGCAGGCGGTTCATAGGAAGGTGTTTGCTCAGGTACCTGGGTGAATAGTAATTAGGTTTATTGAGACTATAGAGAGTGAGCCGGCCGTGTTGTAAATATAGAGGAGGGCAATTAGTAATGGGAGCGAGCCGGCAAGAGTATAAAATAGAAAGTAAGTTCCTGCGTTGAGGCGTTCTGCTTGGTTGCCTCAGCGTGTAATAATAATTAAGGTAGGAATTAAGGTGGCTTCAAATATGATATAAAATAAGATAATTTCTGTAGCACTAAAGGCTATAATTAATAAAGTTTGTAATGACACCAATAGTGTAATATAGCTCCGTTGGCGGTTAATGGGTTCTGAGGAGATATGGTTTTGGCTGGCAAGAATTATTAGGGGTAGTAGTCAGCAGGTCAGGATAATAAGGGGTGTAGAGACTATATCAGTGGCTATTATGTGGTTAAGGTTCGATCAAGGGGTTGTAGAATGGTATTTAAATAGCATAAGGGATAGGGTAGCAATGATTAGGCTGTGAGCTGTAGTGATAGGTCATAATCATTTAGGGGCTAATATTCAAATGGTAGGAAATAATATTATGGTCGGAATTAATAGTTTTAGCATTGTAGTAAGTTCAGATTTTTAAGATGGTCGGACCCGTGTGTGCGGGAGGTTGCAACAAGAAGGCTTAGGCCGAGGCCCGCTTCACATGCTGAGAGGGCAAGGAGTAAAAGAGGGGCAGAGGAGAATATTATGGTTTCGTTTTGGGAACACCATATTGCCAGGGCAATAAATAGAGATAATATTATTGCTTCCAGACATAAGAGGGCAGAAAGTAGGTGTGTGCGATTAAAGGTTAAACCTGAGAGTCCTAGTATAAATGCGGTGGAAATAGTAAATAAGATATGGGTCATTAAGTCTCTGCGGGTTTGAGCCACAATCTATTGAGCCGAAATCAATAATCTTACGTTGGACTAGGGACTTATTCTGCTCATTCTAGTCCGCCTTGAAGTCATTCGTAGATTAGGCCGATGGTTAGGAGAATAATAATGATGAATGCTCATGTTAGTATAAGGGTGGGGTTTAAATGGGCACTTCATGGAAGCGGAAGTAGAAGAGCAATTTCTAAGTCAAATAAGAGAAATAGGATGGCAACAAGGAAGAATCGGATTGAAAATGGGAGGCGGGCAGATCCGAGTGGGTCAAAACCGCATTCGTATGGTGATAGTTTTTCTGAGTCCGGGCTTATTTGAGGGAGTCAGAATGCGATAGTGGCTAGAATAATCGAGATCGAAGAGGAAATTAAAACTATTGTTAAGATTAGGTTCATTATCTTTCCTTGGAGTTTAACCAAGACTAAATAATTGGAAGTCATTTGTACTTTTTAATACTAGAAAGATTAAGATCCTCATCAATAGATTGAGACATAAAGGAAGAGTCAGACTACATCTACAAAATGTCAGTATCATGCGGCGGCTTCAAAGCCAAAATGGTGGGAAGAGGTGAAATGATATAGAATTTGTCGTAGTAGGCATACTATTAAAAAGGTTGATCCGATGATAACGTGAAGTCCGTGGAAACCTGTAGCAACAAAGAATGTTGTTCCGTAGACGCCGTCTGCGATGGTAAATGGGGCTTCATAATATTCTATTGCTTGGAGGGCGGTGAAGTATAGGCCGAGTAGAATGGTTAGAGTAAGTGCTTGTGTAGCTTCTGCTCGTTTTCCTTCTATAAGGCCGTGGTGAGCCCATGTGACAGTAACTCCGGAGGCTAGAAGTACTGCTGTATTTAAGAGGGGGACTTCAAATGGGTCTAATGGCGTGATGCCTGTAGGCGGTCAAATGCCACCTAGTTCCGGCGTTGGGGCTAAGCTTGAGTGGTAAAAAGCTCAGAAGAAACCTAGGAAGAAGAATACTTCAGATGTAATGAAAAGAATTATTCCGTAACGCAGGCCTTTTTGTACTGGGGGGGTGTGATGTCCTTGAAATGTTCCTTCACGAATAATATCTCGTCACCATTGAATCATAGTAAGAATTATCAATAGTAGGCCTATTGCTAGTAGGGTTATTGATTTAAAGTGAAACCATACTGCGAGTCCTGAGGTTAATAGTAAAGCGGCGACTGCCCCTGTAAGGGGTCATGGGCTTGGGTCAACCATATGATATGCGTGTGCTTGATGGGCCATTAAACGTTTTCTTGAAGATAGAGGCTTAATAAGAGGACAAATACATAGGCTTGAATTATTGCAACAGCAATTTCTAGAATAGTGAGTAGAGCTAGTACAGTGAATGTGAGTATAGCAATTGTTGGTATAATTGATAATATGACGAAGGTTGCGGTAGAAATTAATTGAATTAATAGGTGGCCCGCAGTCAGATTTGCTGTTAGTCGAACTCCAAGGGCAAGGGGTCGGATAAATAGGCTAATCGTTTCGATAATAATTAGAATTGGGATTAGAAGGGTGGGTGTGCCTTCTGGGAGGAGGTGGGCTAGGGAGTGTGTAGGTTGATTGCGCATTCCGATTAGTACGGTGGCTAATCATAAAGGCACGGCTAAGGCTATATTTATAGATAATTGAGTGGTTGGGGTAAATGTGTATGGGAGGAGGCCTAAAAGGTTTAAAGTCATTAGGAATAGAAGGAGGGCAATTAATATTATGGCTCATTTATGTGCGCCTAAATTTAATGGTAGTATAAGTTGGCCGGTGGCTCGGGTAATAAATCAGGATTGAATAGTAATTAATCGGTTACTTATTCATCGCTTATATGGGGTTGGAAATAGTATTCATGGTAGTAGAAGAGCAATAGAAATTAGTGGAATACCTAGGAAGGTTTGGCTGGCAAATTGATCAAAGAAGCTTAGTGTCATGGTCAGGGTCAAATTTCTGTGAGGAGGCTTGAAGGGTCTTTGGCAAGGGGTTCATTTGGAGTTTTGTGTATTATAATCTTATTTGGTAGGATAATTAGGAAGACAGTTCATGTAAAAATTAAGATGGCAAATCAGGGGTCCGGGTTAAGTTGTGGCATTCATTAAGGGTGGTCGGTAGTCACCTATATTTAGCTTAAAAGGCTAATGCTATGCCCTATTAGCTTCTTAATGATGCTTCTGCTAATATTGATGAAGATCATGACTCGAAGTATTTGACAGGTGTAGATTCAATTGCAATTGGTATGAAGCTATGGTTTGCCCCGCAGATTTCTGAGCATTGACCAAAAAAGATTCCTGGTCGGGTGGCGATAAATGTGGCTTGATTAAGTCGTCCAGGCACTGCATCTATTTTTAGGCCTAATGATGGGACAGCCCATGAATGTAAGACATCTTCAGCTGTGATAAGCATACGTACGGGGGAGCTGGTTGGGACAATTATTCGATTATCTGTATCAAGGAGGCGGAACTGCCCTGGTACTAGGTCTTGTGTAGGAATTATGTAAGAGTCAAAATTTAATGTTTCGTAGTCTGTGTATTCATAGCTTCAATATCATTGATGTCCTGTAGCTTTAATGGTTAAATGTGGATCATTAACTTCATCTATAAGGTAAAGAATTCGGAGTGATGGTAGAGCAATAGTGACTAATACTAATGCTGGTATGACTGTTCAAATTATTTCAATTTCTTGGGCATCAAGTAGATGTTTGTTGGTTAGTTTTGTTGAGACTGTTGTTGTAATAATATAAAGTACTAGGGTGCTAATTAAAAAGACAATTATAAGTGCATGGTCATGAAAATGTAGAAGTTCTTCTATAATAGGGGAGGATGCGTCTTGTAGTCCTAGTTGTGCTGGGTGGGCCATAGGTAAGATATATGGGGGTTTAACCCATAATTTTGTCTTGACAAGGCAGTGTTATGATTTAACTAATATCTTATAAGAAAGTGGCAGAATGGTTATGCAGTCGGCTTGAAACCGATTTAAGGGGGTTCAATTCCTTCCTTTCTCGGGCTTGTGGAGATTGGACAAATGCCGGCTCCTCATAAGTATGGTAGGGAGGGGGACAACCGTGTAGTCATTCAACATTAGTGTAGGTTAATTCTACTGTTTGGACTTCTCGTTTAGCTGTAAAGGCTTCTCAAAGGATAAATAGGAATATAATAACGGCTGTGAGGGAGATTGTAGAGCCAATAGAGGATAAAGAGTTTCATAGGGTGTAGGCGTCTGGGTAGTCTGAGTAACGTCGTGGCATCCCAGCTAGTCCTAAGAAGTGTTGGGGGAAGAATGTTATGTTAACTCCAATAAATATTACTCCAAAGTGAATTTTGGTCCAGGTCGAATGAAGTGTGTAGCCTGAGAATAGTGGGAATCAGTGGACGAAGCCGCCCATGATGGCAAAGACAGCTCCTATGGATAGGACATAGTGGAAATGTGCGACTACATAATATGTATCATGCAGTATAATATCTAGTGATGAGTTTGCTAGAATAATGCCGGTTAATCCACCAACTGTAAATAAGAAAATGAAGCCAAGAGCCCATAATATAGGGGTTTCTCATTTAATTGCGCCTCCATGTAATGTGGCAAGTCAGCTAAATACTTTAACCCCCGTGGGGATAGCAATGATTATTGTAGCGGATGTGAAGTAGGCTCGAGTGTCTACGTCCATGCCTACTGTAAATATATGATGGGCTCACACAATAAATCCTAGGAGTCCGATTGCTATTATTGCTCATACTATTCCTATATAACCGAAGGGTTCGTGTTTACCTGAGTAGTAGGCTACAATGTGGGAAATTATGCCGAATCCTGGGAGAATGAGAATATAAACTTCTGGGTGACCGAAGAATCAGAATAGGTGCTGATAGAGGATGGGGTCTCCGCCGCCTGCAGGGTCGAAGAAAGTAGTATTAAGGTTCCGGTCTGTAAGAAGTATTGTAATTCCTGCGGCTAGAACTGGGAGGGAAAGTAATAGAAGTACTGCGGTAATCAATACTGATCATACAAATAATGGGGTTTGATATTGGGAGGTGGATGGTGGTTTTATGTTAATAATTGTGGTAATAAAGTTAATGGCCCCAAGAATTGAGGAGACTCCGGCCAAATGGAGAGAGAAAATAGCTAAATCAACTGATGCTCCTGCATGTGCCAGGTTTCCGGCTAGAGGGGGGTACACAGTTCATCCAGTCCCGACTCCGGCTTCTACTGCAGAAGAGGTAAGTAGTAGGAGGAGTGATGGTGGAAGGAGCCAGAAGCTTATATTATTTATGCGAGGGAAGGCCATGTCAGGGGCACCAATTATTAAAGGTACAAGTCAGTTACCAAATCCTCCGATTATGATTGGCATTACCATAAAGAAAATTATTACGAATGCATGAGCAGTAACGACTACATTATAAATCTGGTCGTCTCCTATCAGGGCTCCGGGTTGGCCGAGTTCTGCGCGAATTAATAGGCTTAGTGCGGTTCCCACTATTCCGGCTCAGGCACCAAAGATTAAGTAGAGGGTGCCAATGTCTTTGTGGTTGGTTGAAAAGAGTCAGCGGGTGATGGTCACAGGTAAGATGGCTGAGCGTTTAAGCGGCAGGTTGTAGCCCTGTAAAGGAAGGTTTAATTCCTTCTCTTATCAAGCCCTGTAGTGTAGTTTCATGCAGGATTGCAAATCCTGAGACGTAGGTTAACGCCTGCCGGGGCTTTCTCCCGCCTTTTAGAGTTTCGGCGGGAGAAAGCCTAGGTGGAAGCTTGCCGGTTAAAGCCTTTAGCTGTTAACTAAATGTATGTAGGATCGAGGCCTACCCATCTAGTAGGGTTTTAGCTTAATTAAAGTGTTTGAGTTGCATTCATAAGATGTGGGATAAAGTCCTGCAAATCCTAATTAACAGGAGTTAGAGGATTTTAACCTCTGTCTAAAGCTTTGAAGGCTTTTGGTTTGAATTAATCTAAACTCCTAGAATAGGGAGATAATAGAGGGTGAAATAGGAAGTATAGAAATGGTAATAATTGTTATTATAGGTAGAATAAAGTTTGTTTTAGTCTTGATATTTCAGTTAAATATTTGTGTGTGCGTGTTGGGTGTAATTGTTGTGGTGAGGGAGTAGGAGAGTCGAAGATAAAAATACAGGCTGAGTAGGGCGGAAAGTGCAATGATTGTGGCGGTGAATATTAGGCCCTGATTAGCGAGTTCTTGGAGGATAAGTCATTTTGGTAGGAACCCCAATAGTGGTGGAAGCCCTCCTAATGATAGGAGTGTGAGTATTGTGATGGCGGCGAGGATTGGGAATTTGGATCAATTTATGGCTAGTATATTAATTGAGGTAGAATTTATGGTATTAAAGGTTATAAATATCGTTGTTGTTATAATGATATAAATAGCTAAATTGATAATTGCTAAGGTAGGTATAAAGTGCATAATGGAGATAATTCATCCGAGGTGAGCAATAGATGAGTAGGCTATAATTTTTCGGATCTGTGTTTGATTAAGTCCCCCTCAGCCGCCGATAATTGTGGATATTAATCCTAAGATAATTATTAGTTCTGGTATTAAGCCGTTAGAGATTTGGTACAAGAGTGCTAGTGGTGCAAGTTTTTGTCAGGTGGCCAAGATTAGTCCTGTATTTAATGTGATTCCTTGTATTACTTCAGGCAATCAGAAGTGTATTGGGGCTACTCCAAGTTTAATTGAAATTGCAAGTGTTATGAGGGCAGAAATTGGTATGGATATATCTTGAATTAGTCATTGTCCGGATTGTCAGGCGTTGATAAGGCTGGTAAATAGAAGTAAGGCTGCTGCTGCAGTTTGGGTGATGAAGTATTTTGTTGCGGCTTCTACAGCCCGGGGGTGATGTTGGCGGGCTATAAGAGGGATAATGGCGAGGGTGTTAATCTCTAAGCCGATTCATGCGAGAAGTCAGTTGGAGCTAGCAAAAGTTAATGTGGTTCCTAGTCCTAAGCTCATAAGTATAATAAATAGGATGTAAGGGCTCATTAGTAAGGGAAGGATTTTAACCAACATATTTGGGGTATGGGCCCAAAAGCTTAAATTAGCTGACCTTACTAGGAAGTGGTGTAATGGGAGCACTGAAAGTTTTGATCTTTCTGGTGGAGGTTCAAATCCTTCTTTCCTAGGCGCTAAGGGGGTTTGAACCCCTATTCTCTACTCTATCAAAGTAGTCCCTAACTTTCGGGCATAGGGCCTAAAGTTGAGGTGGTGAGCCTGCTAGGGAAATTGGCAGGGAGATATGTCAGATAATTAAGGCAAGAGTGAGTGGAAGAAAATTTTTTCATACTAGATGTATTAATTGATCATATCGGAATCGGGGGTATGAGGCGCGTACTCAGAGAAATAGAGATGCTAATATGGTTGTTTTAATGGCCCAGTTTAGGTTAATAGTCAAAATGTCGAAGGATGGGCCGAAGAATAAAATTGCAGATAAAGCATTTATTAATAAAATGTTTGTATATTCGGCGAGAAAAAATAGGGCGAAGGGGCCTCCTGCATATTCAACATTAAATCCAGATACTAATTCAGATTCTCCCTCTGTGAGGTCAAATGGGGCACGGTTTGTTTCAGCTAAAGTGGAGATAAATCATATTGCGGCTAACGGTCAGGCTGGTAAAATTAATCATATAGCTTCTTGTGCAATACTAAATATGGTTAGTGTAAAGGCCCCTGTGAACATGACTAGGGAAAGGATAATGAGACCTAGGGTGACTTCATATGAAATTGTTTGTGCTACTGCTCGAAGGGCTCCGATTAGGGCATATTTGGAGTTTGAGGCTCAGCCGGAGCCAAGAATAGAGTATACTGAAAGGCTAGAAACTGCCAGAATGAAGAGGATAGTTAGGTTTAAATTTGTGAGTGTTAGTGGTATTGGAAGTGGGATCCATAGTATAAGAGCTAGAGTGAGGGCTAGTGTGGGGGTAAGGAGGAAAAGTGTTGGGGAGGAGGTTGATGGCTTTACTGGTTCTTTAATAAATAGTTTTACTCCGTCTGCGATTGGTTGGAGAAGCCCGTAAGGGCCTACGATGTTTGGGCCTTTTCGTAGTTGCATATAGCCTAGGATTTTTCGTTCTACTAAGGTGAGGAAGGCTATTGCTAGGAGAATGGGGATAATATATATAAGTGGATTAATAATTAATATAGTAAGGGTCATAGTTAAAGAGGGGAATTGAACCCCCGGGGGTAAGGGCTTAGGCCTTATGCAATTACCAGGCTCTGCCACTCTAACTAGCCCTGTTCTTGGGTAGTGAGGAGGTTCTTTATTGCCTACTTGATTTGGTTTCAGTAGTTTAAAGAGAGGCGTGTCTTAAATATAGGCCTCATTTATCCAATCCTTTCGTACTAGGATAAATAACTTCATAGATAGAAACTGACCTGGATTACTCCGGTCTGAACTCAGATCACGTAGGACTTTAATCGTTGAACAAACGAACCCTTAATAGCGGCTGCACCATTAGGATGTCCTGATCCAACATCGAGGTCGTAAACCTTTTCGTCGATTTGGGCTCTTGGAAAAGATTGCGCTGTTATCCCTGGGGTAACTTGGTTCGTTGATCAGATTAGTCTGGATCTTAATGTCAGATGTCCTGATGTGTTGAATTGTCATTCTTGACTTATAAAGCTGTGCTTCAATCATCGCTGAGGATTATTTGTTCTCAGTGGTCGCCCCATCCTAAGACTTTATGCCCATAATTCTAGGTTTATCCATACGGTATGGCATGGTTGGGAGTTATTTGGGTTTAGTCTAAAGCTCCACAGGGTCTTCTCGTCTTATGTATTTAGACCCGCTTCTGCACGGGTAGATCAGTTTAATTGACAGGAGAAAAGAGACAGTTGAGCCCTCGTGGGGCCATTCATACCAGTCCTCATTTAAAGGACAAGAGATTACGCTACCTTTGCACGGTCAGGATACCGCGGCCGTTAAACTCATGTCACTGGGCAGGCAGGACCTCCAATACATGGAAAGCTGAAGGCGATGTTTTTGGTAAACAGGCGGGGCTCGGGTTTGCCGAGTTCCTTTTTTCTCTTTTAGTCTTTCCTTTGGGCACTCTTGTGTAAGATTAACGATGGGATTAATAGGGTTTTCTTGTTTATTATATGCACTATCTGCCCCTCCAGTGGGTTCGTTTAATTGTTAGCGGTTTGTCCATTCTAACTTACACTTGTGCGAGGAGAAAATCATTTTTCTTATTACTAGTTCTAGCATAATTTCTTCTATTTAAATAGAGTAACTTGATATTTATAGGGGACTTAGAGGATTTTATCCGGATATTAGGGTATAATAAGTATTTAAGCTTTAACGCTTTCTTTAAAGGTGGCTGCTTTCAGGCCCACTTGGATTTTATCCTTTATGGATATGATCTTTTTCCTCCTTATTGGGTTGTTTCCCAGTTCATAGGAGCTGTACCTCCTATGAATAACTCTCAAATGTTCTTAAAATTTTTTAGATAGAACTTATGTATTTTTTAGAAATTTTTGAGGCTGAACTTTTATCCATTTCTCAAGTAACCAGCTATCACTAGGCTCGTTAGGCTTGTCACCTCTACTTGGAAGTCTTCCCACTCTTTTGCCACAGAGACGGGTTGGTCCTTTCAACTGCTTCGAAGTAGCTCGTCTAGTTTCGGGGAATCAAACTATAAATCATTTTGCTTGGGTTTGACTTGCTAGACCATGATGCAAAAGGTACGAGATTTTATCTCTGCTATGTTACGCTTTAACGATTTATTTCACTTCTCTTTCAGCTTTCCCTTGCGGTACTGTTGCTATAGCTCTGTAGATCTTTTTCTATCGCCTATACTAAAGTTGACAAATGTTTTGTTTTTATTTTCTGTATGTTTATTTTAATATTTATTTGGTTGATGTATGTTCAGGCTAGCTATAATGCTCAAAATGGTCTGAATTGCGCAGACTTCATCTCAGTGTAAGGGAGATACTTTTCTATTAAGCTACATTTTGATTGTTCCAAGCACACCTTCCGGTACGCTTACCATGTTACGACTTGCCTCCTCTTCTTGTTAATAGTGTTTTATTAAAAATGTGAGTTGGTTTCGAGGAGAGTGACGGGCGGTGTGTGCGCGCTTCAGCGCCAGGCTTCAGTGGGGCACTCTACTCCCCGCTTACTGCTAAATCCTCCTTTAGACACAGGTTTCATAGTGTCGTCCGTGTGTTCTAATCTAGAAAATGTAGCCCATTTCTTTCCACATCATAAGCTACACCTTGACCTGACGTACTAAGTTATACTTATTAGGCCTACTTAGGGTCTTTCAAAAGGTAGGCTGGCGACGGCGGTATATAGGCTGGATGCAAGATGTGGTGAGGTTGAACGAGGATTATCGATTATAGAACAGGCTCCTCTAGGTGGTTCTGAAGCACCGCCAAGTCCTTTGGGTTTTAAGCTTGCGCTCGTAGTAACCTGGCGGGCGGCTTGGTATTAATGCCGCCTTAGTTTAGTTCCAAGCATAGTGGGGTATCTAATCCCAGTTTGTGCCTTGGTTTTCGTGGGCTCACACTTAATGAGATGACTTTCGTTAATGATTTTCACATACTTATTAGCGTATGACAGCTAGAAGGTATTTTGTTCTCAGTTTGTAATTTAATTGTTAACCACACTATACGCCGAATGACTATCATTTTGAGCCCCTCGTATAACCGCGGTGGCTGGCACGAGTTTTACCGGCTCTGTATAACCATAACTAGGTCTAGCTTTCGCTGATTGCCTAATGTTTATCACTGCTGAAATCCCGTGGGGGTGTGGCAAAGCAAGGCGTTTTGGGCCGTGGACACGAGCCTGATGCCGGCTCCTCGTCTTCTACTAGGAAGATTAAGGGCATTTTCACCGGAGCGCGGATACTTGCATGTGTAAGTTTAGTTGAAAAATGATAGTAAGACCAGGACCAAATCTTTGTGCTTGTGGGACTTTTCTAGGGTCCATCTTAACATTTTCAGTGTTATGCTTTAAGGCTAAGCTACACTAGC